AATGCTTTTTCTATTTTTTTTCTAGAATGTCTAATATCTTTTTTACATCTTCTATGTGAAAATGTTCCATTTTGATAAGGTCTTCTTGACTGTTATTCAAAAGATCCAATAATGTATGTATATTGGACTTTTTGAGAGAATTATAGATTCTGGGAGGCAATTCTAATTGGTCAATAAAAATATATTGAAATGCTAGTTCTTTTTTTTTTTTTCTTAGGTTAACTAATCTATTATGAAAAGGAAAAAGGGGTAAAGTAACTTGATGTTGATTGTTCTCTAAATAGAACGTTTCTTCTTCTACATGTAGAAAAGGAATAAATAAATTAATCAAATTCCGGGAGGCTTCATGAAGTGCTTCTTTAGGAGTTAAACTTCCATTTGTCCATATTTCTATAAAAAGAATCTCTTGTTTTTCATTCCCATTCCCATAAGAATGAATACTATGATTCGCATTTTGAACAGGCATGAATACAGCATCTATAGGATAACTTCGGTCTTCAAAGTTATTTAACATTTTTAAACTATATCCGCGATTCCTCTCGATTTTTAATCCAATACACAAATCTATTGGTTCCGTTAAGGTAGCTATATGCTGTGTATTATCAACGATTTCCACCGAGGGCGGTAAAATTATGTCTCGAGCAGTTATATATCCGGGACCTTGGACACAAATAAGCGCGTTGCGCGTTCCATATAGATTACTTCTTAATACAATCTCGTTCAAATTCATTAAAATTTCATGTACTGATTCTTGAATACCTACTATGTTAGAATAGTCATGTGGTATGTTCTCAGATTTTGCACGTGTAATACATGTTCCTTCTATTTCGCCAAGTAAAGCTCTTCGCATCGCAATGCCTATTGTGTCGGCTTGACCTTTCATAAGTGGAGACAGAACAAAGCGTCCATAATAAAGACGCTTACTGTCTCTTCTTGATTCAACACACTTCCACTGTAGTGTCCGAGTAGATACTTTGACTTTCTCTCGAACCATAGTAATTTTATTTGATCAGATTATTGAATCGTTTATTTCTCTTGAAACCCTTTCAGACTTTATTTAGTTCTATACACGTCTTTTTTTAGGGGGTCTACAACCATTATGTGGCATAGGGGTTACATCTCGTACGAAACTTAAAAGTATACCGCTTCTACGAATAGCTCGTAATGCTGCATCTCTTCCCAGTCCAGGGCCTTTTATCCTTACTTCAGCTCGTTGCATACCTTGATCCACTACTGCTCGAATAGCATTTCCTGCTGCGGTTTGAGCAGCAAAAGGTGTTCCTCTTCTTGTACCCCTGAATCCACAAGTACCCGCGGAGGACCAAGAAATCACCCGACCCCGTACATCTGTAACGGTCACAATGGTATTGTTAAAACTTGCTTGAACATGAATAACTCCCTTTGGTATTCTACGTATATTTTTACGTGAACCATTACGTGTATTTTTACGTGAACCAATTCTTAATATAGGTTTTGCCATATTTTTTCATTTCACAAGAAATATATGGATATATCCATTTCATGCCAAAACGGACCTTTTTTTTTTTTTGCTAACTCCTTGGAAGTGCCCTTTCCTTTAGTAATATTATCCTTGTCTTTGTTTATGCCTCGGGTTGGAACAAATTACTATAATTCGTCCCCTCCTACGGATTAGCCGACACTTTTCACAAATTTTACGAACGGAAGCCCTTATTTTCATAGTTGTTATTCCTTAATTCTCTGAATATACTTATTGTTGGACGAAAAAAAGGTTTCTTGATATTTTTGAATCTTGAATTGTATTTTCGTGAAAGGAATCTTGAATTTGAAAAAACCACTTACTCATTTGAATCCTTGTTATGGAGTCTAGAAAGTGGCTGTCCCCCGATTAACTTAATACCTAAGAACTTACTAAAATTTTTATTTTTTTACTATAGGTATACCTATACAAAAATATGTCGAATCCTTTCAGAAGCATGACCTAAAATTAAAAAAATCTTTAGTATCTAAACAAAATCGAACTATGCCGTTCGGAAGTGATTCATAAAGAAAACTTTCATTAATTCATTTTTTTTTTAATTTCATTCGGGGTAAAACATTCTAAACTTTTTTAGCAGGGGTGGTATTACACAACCCCTTTTTTTTAACAAATGGTAAGTTCCGGATATCCTATTTTTATATTAGAAGGATTACCATATATAACACAAAATTTCTCCGCCGATTCTTTTTAGTCGAGCTTCTCGGTCTGTCATTATACCTTGAGAAGTCGAAAGGATTACAATTCCTATTCCGCCTAAAATTCGTGGAATTCGTTGAGAGTTAGAATAGATTCGTAGACCCGGTCGGCTTATTCTCTTTAAATTTAAAATCGTTTTATAGGATTCTTTCTTATTTCGTCTATGTCTTAGGGTTAAAATAAAAAAATATTGATTGTTTTCGCGATGTTTCCTTACGTTTTCGATAAAACCCTCTCGTAAAAGTATTTTAACAATGCTTTCGGTGATGTTAGTCGATCCTATTCGAACCGTTCCTTTTCTATTCATGTCAGCATTTCGTATAGAGGTTATTATATCAGCAATAGTGTCTTTCCCCATGATAAGTTAAAATTCCTTAATTGTTCTATAATTTTGATATAATCAACATGTTCTTTTTAGTTTATTTATATATAAATAGAGACTAATTATATATTAATATATCAATTCAATTATTAATATATAAAATTATTAAGGGTATATGCGTGATACACAATCTATTAATTAATTTGATTTGAATACCATTTTTTTAATCCTATCCTATACTAACTATCGATATTTAGGTCTTATAATACCTCAGGAGCTAATGAAACTATTTTAGTAAAGTTTAATTGTCTCAATTCCCGTGGGATCGCCCCAAAAACTCGAGTTCCTTTTGGATTTCCTTCTTGATCAATGACAACTGCGGCATTGTCGTCATATCGTATTATTGTCCCATTATTACGTTTGAGTTCTTTACAAGTACGTACAATTACAGCTCTGATCACTTCTGATCTTTCTAGAGGAGTATTTGGGATTGCTTCCTTGATTACAGCAACAATAACGTCACCAATATGAGCATAGCGGCGATTACTAGCTCCTATTATTCGAATACACATCAATTCTCGAGCCCCGCTGTTGTCTGCTACATTCAAATAGGTTTGTGGTTGAATCATATTTTTGTATCTCTTCTTTTAATGCAAAGGACGAAGTAAAAAAATATTGTTTGTCAAAAAAAAAAATAAAACTTATAATTTTTTTATCCTTAAATGTTATTTAGCTTTTTCATTCTATATTCCTATTCAGAAATAATGAATTGGGTTTTTATAGGCATTTTTGATGCTGCTATTGAAATAGCTTTTCTGGCTATATTTTCTGGTACACCACCCATTTCATAAAGGATTTTACCTGGTTTAACCACAGCTACCCAGTACTCTGGGGATCCTTTCCCAGAACCCATACGCGTTTCCGCGGGTCTTACTGTAACTGGCTTGTCTGGAAATATACGTACCCAAATTTTTCCACCACGTCGTACATTTCGTGTCATTGCTCGTCGCCCTGCTTCTATTTGTCTAGATGTGATCCAAGCGGGTTCAAGTGTTTGAAGAGCATATCTGCCAAAACAAATACGATTCCCACGAGAGGATATTCCTTTTAGTCGTCCTCGATGTTGTTTACGAAATCTGGTTCTTTTTGGGTTATAGTTGATGGGTTTTTTTCTATTCCATCTCTACTACAGAACTGGACGTGAGAGTTTCTTCTCATCCAGCTCCTCGCGAATAAAAGGACTAATTAAGATATAGATGTAGTTAATGATTAATCCTATTAATCATGGTATTTTTTTTCATTTCATCTTATCTCTTCTAAATTTGTGTATGTCTTTTTTAAAATAGAATCAAAGATGAATTTTATTTCTATTTATTTAAAAATAACGGAATATCATCATTACAAATGTAGTTTTTGTTAGAGTTAGAATATTCTAACAAATCCTTATTTTATTTTATCTTTTTCATTGTTTTTTTCGTCTTTTATTACTTTTTTTATTGAACAAAAAACCAATTTTTCGCCGGCGAATATTTACTCTTTCAATATCTATTTAAGTTTGCTGTTTATCCCCCGAGGTCTCAGAATCAAAATCAGAATAGATAATAAAGTTTATGGTTTATTCCGCCATCCTTTCCAATGAATTACTAAGATTTATTTTTCACTAGAATCCTATATATTCATGGGTTCCGTCGTTCCCATCGCTTCTTGATTAATCATTAGGCCTGAATTCTACAATGGAGCTTTTATTTTACATGAAATTTTGAATTTCATTTTTTTTTTTTTTTTTTTTGAGTCAATTTTCTCAGTTTTTATTGGCTCAAGGCTCTTAATTTTTTGTTTTCGGAACAGATTTATCTAATTATTATGAATGAATCTGTATTGATGCTTTATTACATTGCTTTTCTTACAGTGACCTCATAGATTTTTAAAATTGGAATAATATATCATTAATATTTTATTTTTTCTCTCTTTCTTTCATCCTGCCATTTATCCGCATACTTTTTGATTACCTTTCATAACTTAAATAATCATCTTTCTTTTTTTTTTTTTAAGTCAGTTGCTACAATGATATGATCAGCCTATCATATCTTGACTGATTTTTTGGATCCAGATAATGCGAAGCAATGAGTTGCTTAGGTTATTTATTAATGCTATAGTTATTAGTTGCTCTTATAGGTAAGTTCTTTTTTTTATCGTAATTTAATCCTAAACTACCGAGTCACACACTAAGCATAGCAATTATATCAAAGGAGTTTTGATGAAAATTTTTATTCAACCTTATAGAATTGCTTAGTTTTTTCTTAAGAAGACTGCAATTTTTTATTACTGTATAGTGTTATACTACATAGTTTTCGGTTTTTATCGTTGGATAAAATGTAAATACAAATAAAGTTTTTTTATTCTTCGTCTACGAATATCCAAATTTTTATTCCTAAAACCCCATAAATAGTTCGAACTGTATAG